TTTTTTTTTATATTTATATAAAAAAAATATTAACAATGGTCCAGAAATATAATAATCTTCTATAATAAAAATTTAAATAATTATAAAAATAATTATTTAAATTAAAAATTTAATTATTATAATTATATATATAAATATATTAAATTTTTAATTTATTATTAATATATTTATATATAATATTTAATGTATATATATATATATTAATTAATTAATTTTTGTTTAAATATAGGTTAATTAAATAATATTTCTTATTTAAAATGAACTGTATTCGGATTATAATGAAATTATTTTTTAATATAAATATTATGAAAAAAAAATGAGAGAAGTATTAAAAATTTATTAATTTATATTATCTATTTAATATAAAAAAAAAAAAAAAAAAATCTATGTGCAAAATTATCACAATAAATAAAATTTTTATGTTTTAAAAAATTTATTATGAATTTATTTTACATATAAATTTTAGTATGAATTTTTAATTATTTTAATAATAATTAATTTTAATTAATAGTAATTAAAATTAAAAATTTAAGAAATTAAGATTTAGTAATATAAAAATTAATAACTAATTTTGTGCCAGCAGTTGCGGTTAAACAAAAATTAAATTAAATTTTTTCAGTATTTAATAAATAAATATTTGTAATTAAAATAAATATTAAATTATTAAGTAAAATTTTAATTTAATTAAATTTTAAATTATTTTTATGATTTAATAAATTTGTTAATAAACTAGGATTAGATACCCTATTATTAAAAATTTAATTTATAATACTAAAATAGTAAATAAAAAATATTGAAACTTAAATAATATGGCGGTATTTTAGTTCATTTAGAGGAATCTGTTTAATAATTGATAATCCACGAATAAATTTACTTAATTTAATATTTTATATATCGTTGTTAAAAAAATATTTTTTAATGATAATAATATTTGAAAATTTTTATTAAAAATTAACTCAGATCAAGATGTAGATTATAATTAAGAATATAATGGATTACAATAAAATAATTTATAATGAAAAATTTAATTTTAATATTAATTTGAAGGTGGATTTAAATGTAATTTTAATTAGTTTATTAAAATGATTAAAAATTAAAATATGTACATATTGCCCGTCACTTTCATTTAAAAATTGGAATAAGTCGTAACAAAGTAGAAGTACTGGAAAGTGTTTCTAGAATGAACAAATTAGAGCTTGTTAAGTATTTCATTTACATTGAAAAGAAATTAAAATTTAATTAATTTGAGGGGGAAAAATTAATAAATTATAAATAATAAAATGAATTTTAAATTAAAAATAAATAATGGGGGTTAAAGTATTTTTAATGAAAAAATTTAAAATTTTATAGTAAATTAAGTATTGTAAAAGAAATTTGAAATAGTTGAAAAAAAAATAAGAAAAAAGAAAATTTAATTTATTGTATCTTGTGTATCAGAGTTTATCAAATAATTATTTTATATAAAAAAATCTCGAATTTAAAAGAGTTAATTAATTAAAAAAGTTAATGTAACATAATTATTTTAAATAATTAATTAGAAATGAAATGTTAATCGTTTTTAAATATATCTAGTTATTTTAGAAAAAAATTTAATTTTAAATTTAAATAATTTTATAGTTTATTTAAAAATTATAAAAATTTAAATTTTATATTTTAAGGGATAAGCTTTAAATTAAAAATTTATAATAATAATAAATTAAATTTAAAATTTTTAAAATTTATATTGTTTAAAAATTATAATTTATTATAAAAAATTTTAATAAAAAAAAAATAAAATTTAATGTAAAAATTTAAATTTTTATAAAATAAAAATTTTTAATAAAAAAAAATTAATAATAATGATAAAATTAGTATAAATAAAGATAAAATATGTTCATGAATAATTAAATTTAAATTAAAGGAATTCGGCAAAAAGGTATATTCACTTGTTTATCAAAAACATGTCTTTTTGACTAAATAATTTAAAGTCTAATCTGCCCACTGATAATATTAAAGGGCTGCAGTATATTGACTGTACAAAGGTAGCATAATCATTAGTTTTTTAATTGGAAACTTGTATGAAGGATTGGATGAAATATAGGCTGTCTCTAATTTATTATTAGAAATTTATTTTTTAGTTAAAAAGCTAAAATATATTTAAAAGACGAGAAGACCCTATAGAGTTTTATATTTAAATTTATTTAAAAAATATATAAAATTTTTATTATTAAATAAGTTTAAGTATTATGTTGGGGTGATAGAAAAATTAAATAAACTTTTTTTAAAAATTAAACATAAATAAATGATTAAATGATCCATTAATAATGATTATAAGAAAAAATTACCTTAGGGATAACAGCGTAATATTTTTTTTTAGTTCAAATAAAAAAAAAAGTTTGCGACCTCGATGTTGGATTAAGATAAAATTTAAATGCAAAAGTTTAAAATTTTGATCTGTTCGATCATTAAAATCTTACATGATCTGAGTTCAAACCGGTGTAAGCCAGGTTGGTTTCTATCTTTAGAAAATAAAAATATTTTAGTACGAAAGGATCAAATATTGAAAATAATTTTAATAGTTGGGAATATTAGTAATATAATTAAATATTTAGCTATTTTGGCAGACAAAATGTAATGGTTTTAGAAGTCATAAATATATAATTTATTATATAAATAGTAATGATATTAGATTTAATGAATATAATTATTGGGGTATTAATTTTAATTATTGGGGTATTAATTGGAGTTGCTTTTTTAGTTTTATTAGAACGTAAAGTGTTGGGTTACATTCAAATTCGTAAGGGGCCTAATAAAGTAGGATTTTTAGGATTATTACAACCTTTTTCTGATGCTATTAAATTATTTTCTAAGGAACAAGTTTATTTAAATTATTCTAATTATATTTTTTATTATTTTTCTCCTATTTTAAGATTTATATTATCTTTAATAATTTGAATAGTGATTCCATATTATTTTAATATAATTATATTTAATATAGGGGTTTTATTTTTTTTATGTTGTATAAGTTTAGGAGTGTATACAGTAATAATTTCTGGTTGATCTTCTAATACAAATTATTCATTGTTAGGGGGGTTACGTGCAGTAGCTCAAACTATTTCTTATGAAGTTAGTTTAATCTTAATTATATTATCTAGACTTATTTTAATTATAGATTTTAATTTAATAAAGTTTACTAATTATCAAATATTAGTGTGATTTTTATTTATAATATTACCATTAAGATTGTGTTTTTTATCTTCTTTAATAGCAGAAGTTAATCGAACACCTTTTGATTTTGCTGAAGGGGAAAGAGAATTAGTTTCAGGATTTAATGTAGAATATAGAAGAGGGGGATTTGCTTTAATTTTTTTAGCTGAATATTCAAGAATTTTATTTATAAGTTTATTATTTACTATTATTTATATAGGAGGTTATAGATTAAGATTATTTTTTTATTTAAAAATAATTAGAATTTCTTTTTTATTTATTTGAGTACGGGGGACATTACCTCGTTATCGTTATGATAAGTTAATATATTTATGTTGAAAGAGATATTTACCTATTTCTTTAAATTATTTATTATTTTTTATTGGCTTGATAATAATGATAAATTATAAAATAAATTTAGTATAAATTAATAGAATAAATAATTCTTTCTTAAGTTTTCAAAACAAATGCTTAACAAGCTCATTAATTAAATTTTAAAGATTATATTATCTCAGAATTTATTTAAAATAGGGTTAATAATAAAATAAGAGAAATAATAAATTGTTAAAAGTTGACTTGTAATTACATATAAATTTTCTACAGGTCGAGCTCCAATTCATGTTAATAGAATAATTGTGGCAATTATAGTTCAAAATAAAATTTGATTAAGAGGGTAAAATTGAATGCCTTGAATTTTTTTATTAAATGTAAATGGTAGAATAATTAAAATTAAAATTGATATAACTAAGGCAATAACTCCTCCTAATTTATTGGGGATTGAGCGAAGAATTGCATAAGCGAAAAGAAAATATCATTCTGGTTGAATATGGATAGGGGTAACTAAAGGATTAGCTGGAATAAAATTATCTGGGTCTCCTAAAAGATAGGGGTTTGTTAAAGTTAAAAAAGTTAAAATTAAAATAAGAATAATAAATCCAATTAAGTCTTTAAATGTAAAAAAAGGATGGAAAGGAATCTTATCTAAATTTCTATTAATTCCTAAAGGATTATTAGAACCTGTTTGATGAAGGAATAAAAGGTGAATTATAGTTATTATAAGAAGAATAAAAGGTAGTAAAAAATGGAATGTATAAAATCGGGTAAGGGTAGCATTATCTACAGCAAATCCCCCTCAAATTCAATTTACTAATAAAGTTCCTAAATATGGGATAGCGGACAAAAGATTTGTAATTACTGTAGCACCTCAAAAAGATATTTGTCCTCAAGGTAGAACATACCCTATAAAGGCTGTAGCTATTAATAAAAATAAGATAATTACTCCAATTATTCAAGTGTAAAAGAGATTAAAAGATTCATAATAGATACCTCGTCCAATATGTAAATAAATACAAATAAAAAAAAAAGATGCACCATTGGCGTGAAGGGTTCGGATTAGTCAACCATAATTGACATTTCGACAAATATAATTAACACTAAAAAAAGCTATTTCAATATTAGCTGTATAATATATAGTTAAAAATAAACCTGTAATAATTTGTGTTATTAAGCATACAGCTAATAATGAGCCAAAATTTCATCATGAGGAAATATTAGAGGGGGTAGGTAGATCAATTAATGAATTATTAATAATTTTAAAAATTGGGTGAGTTTTTCGAATAGGTTTATATAAATTTATCATTAGTTAAAAGATCGTAAAGGACCGAAAAAAATATTTGTAATTTTTACTACTGCAATTAAAGTAATAAATAAATAAATAATTATAATAATTATTAAAAAATAGGTTTGATTATTATATAATTTGTATAAATTAATATTATTTTCGTTATAGGAAAATAAAAATATATTAAAAAAATTATTTATATCTTCATTAAATGATAAATTTAGTCAATTTAAATTATTTTTAATTAAAATAGAAAAAAGCAAGATAATTAAAGGAACAATAAAAATAAATTTATTAAGAAAAGAAATATTTAAAAATTCATTAGAGGCAATTCTCGATACATAAATAAAAAGAACTAGAAGTCCTCCTAAGAAAACTAAAAATAAGATATAAGAAAATCAATAAGAATTAATTAATATTCCTAATAATAAACAAATAAATAAGGTTTGAAGTAAAATTATTAATCCTATAGAAATGGGGTGATTAATAAAAAATATAATAATGGAAATTAAAATAACTATAAAAGATAAAAATATTTTTGTAATAACAAAGAATAGTTTAATAAAAATTATAATTTTGGAGATTATAGATAAAGAAGTTCTTTTTCTTTGAAGTTTTTAAAGAGTAATTCTTATTTTTGATTTACAAGACCAATATTTTAATTAAATTATAAAAACAAATGACAATAATTGTAAACATATGAATAATAATTTTTGTAATATTTATATTAGGCAATATAATTTTTGTAAGAAAACATAAACATCTATTAATTGTTTTAATAAGTTTAGAATTTATTGTTTTAAGAATTTTTTTTGCGATAATATTATATTTGAGAATAGTTGAGTATAATATATATATACTAATAGTTTTTTTAGTTTTTTCAGTTTGTGAGGGGGCCTTAGGTTTATCAATTTTAGTTTCTATAATTCGAACACATGGGAATGACTATTTTCAAAGATTTAATTTAATTTAATGATAAAATTTATATTTATAATAATTTTTATAATTCCATTATGTTTAAAAAAAAATATATTTTGAATGGTACAGAATATAATTATATTAATAGCTTTATTATTTATAAATTCAACAATTAATATTACTAATTTTAGAAACTTAAGATATATAATAGGATGTGATTTAATTTCTTATGGGTTAATTTTATTAAGTATTTGAATTAGATTTTTAATAATTATGGCTAGAGAAAGATTAATAAAAACAAAATTTCATGAAAAATTTTTTTTACTTAATATTGTATTATTAATAATAATATTATATTTAACTTTTAGTGTTATAAATTTATTTTTATTTTATTTATTTTTTGAGGGAAGATTAATTCCAACTTTAATATTAATTATTGGTTGGGGGTATCAACCTGAGCGTATTCAAGCTGGACTTTATTTATTATTTTATACTTTATTTGCTTCTTTACCTTTATTGTTAGGAATTTTTTATATTTATAATGAAATAAATTGTATGATAATATATTTTTTAAAATTTTATAAATATGAATTTATATTTTTGTATATCTGTTTGATTTTAGCTTTTTTAGTTAAAATACCTATATATTTTGTTCATTTATGATTACCTAAGGCTCATGTTGAAGCCCCTATTTCTGGGTCAATAATCTTAGCTGCTATTATACTAAAATTAGGGGGGTATGGACTTTTACGAGTTTTAATTGTTCTTCAACAAATTGGATTAAAATTAAATTTTATTTGAGTAATTATTAGATTAATTGGGGGATTTTATATTAGATTAAAATGTTTTTGTCAAATTGATATAAAATCTTTAATTGCTTATTCTTCAGTCTGCCATATAAGAATTGTTATTGGGGGGATTATAACTATAAATTATTGGGGATTTTTAGGTTCATATGTTTTAATAATTAGACATGGTTTATGTTCTTCTGGAATATTTTGTTTATCAAATATAAATTATGAGCGGTTAAGAAGACGAAGATTATTTTTAAATAAAGGAATAATAAATTTTATACCTTCTTTAAGATTATGATGATTTTTAATATTATCTTCAAATATAGCGGCCCCTCCGTCATTAAATTTAGCCGGGGAAATTAGATTAATTAATAGATTAATTAGATGATCTTGAATAAGAATAATTATATTAGTAATAATTTCATTTTTTAGAGCTGGATATAGTTTGTATTTATATTCCTATACTCAGCATGGAAAGTATAATATTGGTGTTTATAGATTTTATACTGGAGTTTCGCGTGAATATTTAATGTTAATATTACATTGATTGCCTTTAAATATAATAGTATTAAAAATTGATTATAGAATAATTTGATTTTATTTAAATAATTTAAGAAAAATATTGATTTGTGGAGTCAAAAATATGAGATATCATTTTAAATTATTAAGAAATATTCTTTATGTTTTATTAGATTTTTTTTTTTATTTTTTTTTATGTTAATTAATTTTTTTATGTCTATTTATTTTATTATAAATGAAATAGTAATATTTTTAGAGTGAGAAATTATTTCATTTAATTCAATAAATTTGGTTATATCAATTTTATTAGATCCTGTGTCATTAATATTTATAATATTTGTATCTTTAATTTCTTCTTCTGTAATTTTTTACAGTAAAAGTTATATAGGGTCAGAATTAAATTTAAATCGTTTTATTATTTTAGTTTTATTATTTGTATTTTCAATAATTTTATTAATTATTAGACCTAATATTATTAGAATTATTTTAGGTTGAGATGGATTAGGTTTAGTTTCTTATTGTTTAGTAATTTATTATCAAAATATAAAGTCTTATAATGCAGGTATATTAACTGTTTTATCTAATCGAATTGGAGATGTGATAATTTTAATAGTAATTGCTTGATTAATAAATTATGGAAGATGAAATTTTATTTTTTATATAGATTTTATAAGAAATGATAAATCTATAAGAATTATTAGATTTATAATTATTTTAGCGGGGATGACAAAAAGAGCTCAAATTCCTTTTAGTTCTTGGTTACCTGCTGCTATAGCGGCTCCGACACCTGTTTCTGCTTTAGTTCATTCTTCAACTTTAGTTACTGCGGGAGTGTATTTATTGATTCGATTTAATATTTTATTAATAGAGACTATATTTATTAAAGGTTTATTATTAGTATCAGGTTTAACTATATTTATAGCTGGAATTTGTGCAAATTATGAATTTGATTTAAAAAAGATTATTGCTTTATCAACGTTAAGACAATTGGGTTTAATAATAAGAATTTTAAGAATAGGATATTATGAATTGGCTTATTTTCATTTATTAACTCATGCAATATTTAAGGCTTTATTATTTATATGTGCTGGGAAAGTTATTCATTTAATAAATGATAATCAAGATATTCGAATAATAGGAGGAATTAGATTATATATTCCATTAACTTCCTTATGTTTAAATATTTCTAATTTAGCTTTATGTGGTATTCCTTTTTTAGCTGGATTTTATTCTAAGGATTTAATTTTAGAGGTTGTTAGAATGAGAAATTTAAATTTTTTAATTTTTTTATTATATTATATTTCTACAGGATTAACTATGTTTTACACTATTCGTTTGTTAATATATTTAATAGTAAATGATTATAATTTATTGGTAATTTATAATTTATTTGAAGAAGATTATATTATATTAAAAAGTATATTTATTTTATTATTTATAAGTTTAATTTCTGGGAGTTTTTTAAGATGAATGATTTTTTCTTATCCTTTTATAATTTATTTACCTTTTAATTTAAAAATGATAGTAATTTATGTAAGTTTATTTGGAATATTAATAGGAATTTTTATTAGAAATATAAAAATTTATTCTTTAAATAAATTTTTAATAACTTATAATTTAAGTTCATTTTTAACATTAATATGATTTATACCTAGATTATCTACTTATGGTTTAAATTATTATTTTATAAATTTTGGTCAAAAATTATTAAAAAATGTAGATATAGGATGAAGAGAATTATATAGAGGACAAGGAATATATAAGATTATTAAATATTATTCTTTAATTAATTATATTTATCAAATAAATAATTTTAAAATTTATTTATATAGATTTATTTTATGAATAATAATTTATATTTTTATAATTTTATTATTATTATACTTAAATAGCTTATTAATTAGAGCATAATATTGAAGATATTAAGGAGATTATTTATCTTTAAGTATTTATAAAAAATATTTTTTTATTTTTACAATGAAAATGTAATGTTTTAAATTAAACTATATAAATTAGAAATATTAATGGATTTATTCACTATAAATTAAGTTAGCAGCTTAATTATTTATATTTCAATTGGAATTTATATTCAATTTTATCATTAACAGTGATATACCTCTAATTTGGTTTCAATTAATAAATTAAATAAGGAGTAAAAACTCTGTCTTTTAAGTCGAAATTAAATGCAAATATTGCTTCTTATTTAAGATAAATTGACTATCAATATTTTTTGAATGCAAATCAAATGTTTTAAATAAACTATAATCCTTTTAAATAGTTCAATTTAATATGTTTTGATTTCATTCATGATATAAGCCAATTAAAAGTATAGTGATAAAAAATGATCTGATTTTTCATCAAATAATAAAATTAACTCTTTTAAATGAAATAATTATAGGTAGAATTAATGCAATTTCAATGTCAAAAATTAAAAAAATTACGGCGATTAAGAAAAAATGTAAAGAAAATGGAATTCGAGGTAAATTTTTAGGGCTAAATCCACATTCAAAGGGAGAGCATTTTTCTCGGTCTAGGATAGATTTTTTAGAGATTGTAAAAGATAATAAAATAAAAATGTTAGAAATTATTAAAATAATTAAGGAAAAAGTTAATAATGAAAGAATTATTTATATTAATTTTTATTAAACTTTTTGATTGGAAGTCAAATATACTAAATATATTATATAAATAATTAATTACCTCATCAATAAATTGAAATATAAAGGAATAATCATACAACATCTACAAAATGTCAGTATCAGGCAGCAGCTTCAAATCCAAAATGATGATTATTGGAAAAATGATTGTTAGAAAGACGAATAAAACATGTTAATAGAAATAAAGTTCCAATAATTACATGAAGTCCATGGAATCCTGTTGCTATAAAAAAGGTTGATCCATAAATTCTATCAGCAATAGTAAAAGGTGCTTCAATATATTCATAGGCTTGAAGAATAGTAAAATAAATTCCTAAAATAATAGTAATAAATAAACTTTGTATAGCTTGAGAAAAATTATTTTCTATAATACTGTGATGGGTTCAGGTTACTGTGATACCTGAACTAATAAGAATAATTGTATTTAAGAGGGGAATTTGGAAAGGGTTAAATGGAATAATATTTATAGGGGGTCATATAGCTCCAATTTCAATATTAGGGGATAATCTTCTATGGAAAAAAGCTCAAAAAAAAGAAATAAAGAAAAAAATTTCTGAGACAATAAATAAAATTATTCCTCAACGTAAGCCATTAGAAACTAATAATGTGTGTTTACCTTGGAATGTTCCTTCACGACAGATATCTCGTCATCATTGATATATAGTTAAAATAACAATTAAATATCCTAAAATTAAAAGATTTATATTAAAATTATGGAATCATTTGACTAATCCTGTGACAAGAGTCATAACTCCGATAGCTCCCGTTAAAGGTCAAGGTCTAAAATCTACTAAATGATAGGGATGATTGTGAGTAGTTTTCATTTTAATTAATTAACTTCTCTAGAATAAAGAGTTCTTAAAATAGTAATTACATAAGATTGAATGATTGCAACTGCAAATTCTAAAATTAATAATAAAATTTGTGTGAAGATTAAAATAATTAATAAATAATTTGGTATATTTATTCCAGAATTACCTAATAGAGTTAATAATAAATGACCTGCAATTATATTAGCTGTTAATCGAACTGCTAAAGTTCCTGGACGAATGATATTACTAATTGTTTCAATTAGTACTATAAAAGGTATTAAAATTGTAGGAGTTCCTTGAGGAATTATATGAATAAATATATGTTGTGTTATATTAATTCAGCCATAAATTATGAAACTTAATCATAGAGTTAAAGATAAAGTTAAGGAAAGATTTAAATGACTAGTTCTTGTAAAAATATAGGGGAATAATCCTAGAAAATTATTAAATAAAATAAAAAAAAAAAGGGAGATAAAAATAAATGTTGATCCATTAAAACTATTAGGTCCTATCAAAGTTTTAAATTCATTATGAAGTTTTGATGAAATAAAATTTCATATTATAAAATATCGATTAGGTAAAAATCAAAAAGAATAGGGGATAAATATTAATCCTAGGAAAGTACTTATTCAATTAAGGGATATATTAAAAATATTAGTGGAAGGATCAAAAATTGAGAATAGGTTACTTATCATTTTCAAAATAAGTTATTTTTTAAAGATAAAATTTTAGGGGTATTTTTAGAATTATAATTGTAATTAAAAATATAATAATTAATAATATTAAATAAAATAAAAATACAAATAAAAAAAAGTAAAGAAAATATTCAATTAATTGGTATTATTTGTGGGATAAAAGAATATTACTAAAAGTAATAATTTAAATTTGACATATTTATGTTATAAATTAACTAATTCTTTGCCATTAGAAGTAATTGCTAAATTACTATAAAATGGTTTAAGAGACCAATACTTGCTTTCAGTCATCTAATGAGGAATAGTTATTAATTCAATTAATAAAATTTTTAATTGAAATACTTTCAATTACAATAGGCATAAAACTGTGATTTGCTCCACAAATTTCAGAACATTGACCAAAGAAAATTCCTGGGCGATTAATAAAAAAACTTGTTTGATTTAAACGACCTGGATTAGCATCAACTTTCACACCTAAAGAAGGTACTGTTCATGAATGAATGACGTCTGTGGCTGTAATAAGAATTCGAATTTGATTATTTATGGGTAAAATAACTCGATTATCAACATCTAATAAACGAAAATTACTATTTTTGTCAAATTGAGATATATATGAATCAAATTCAACATTATTAAAATCAGAGTATTCATATCTTCAATATCATTGATGGCCAATAGATTTTAGAGTAATTAAAGGATTATTAAGTTCATCTAAAAGATAAAGTAATCGTAAAGAAGGAAGAGCAATAAAAATTAAAGTAATTGCTGGAAGAATTGTTCAAATTAATTCGATTATTTGACTTTCAAGTAAAAATCGATTAATATATTTATTAAAAAATAGGCTTATTATTAAATAAGTTACTAAAATAGTGGTAATAATTAAAATAATTAAAGTATGATCGTGGAAAAAAATAATTTGTTCTATCAAGGGAGAAGCTCTATTTTGAAAATTAAAATTAGATCATGTTGCCATATTCTAAAAAAAGGATAATCCTTTATAAATGGGGTTTAAATCCATTACATATAATCTGCCATATTAGAAATTACTTAAAATAGGAAGTTCATTATATGAATGTTCGGCAGGGGGTAGATTTTGATATCATTCGATGGAAGAAGATATATTTAATGAAAATAAAATAATACGTTGATAAATTATTGATTCTCAAATAATAATAATAATTATTATTAAAGAAAATAATGAGATATAAGATCCTAAAGAAGAGATAATATTTCAAGATAAATAATTATCTGGATAATCTGAGTAACGACGGGGTATCCCAGCTAATCCTAAAAAATGTTGTGGGAAGAAAGTTAAGTTTACTCCAATAAATATAGAAATAAATTGAATTTTTAATAAATAAGGATTTAAAACTAATCCTGTAAAAAGGGGGTATCAATGAACAAATCCTCCTAAAATAGCAAATACAGCTCCTATAGATAAAACATAATGAAAATGGGCTACAACATAGTATGTGTCATGAAGTGCAATATCAATTGATGAATTAGCTAAAATGACCCCTGTTAATCCTCCAACAGTAAATAAAAAAATAAAACCTAATCCTCAAAGTATAGAAGGACTATAATTGATTTGACTTCCATGTAAAGTTGCTAATCATCTAAAAATTTTAATGCCTGTTGGTACGGCAATGATTATTGTAGCAGAGGTAAAATAAGCTCGAGTATCAATATCTATTCCTACTGTAAATATATGATGAGCTCAGACAATAAATCCTAATAAACCAATTGCTAGTATAGCATAAATTATTCCTAAACAACCGAAAGTTTCTTTTTTACCTCTTTCTTGAGAAATAATATGGGAAATTATACCAAATCCTGGTAAAATTAGAATATAAACTTCTGGATGACCAAAAAATCAAAATAAATGTTGATAGAGAATAGGATCTCCTCCTCCTGCAGGATCAAAAAATGATGTATTTAAATTTCGATCTGTAAGAAGTATAGTAATAGCTCCAGCTAAAACAGGTAAAGATAGTAAAAGTAATAAGGCTGTGATACCTACAGCTCAAACAAATAAAGGTATTTGATCATATGATATGTTATTAATTCGTATATTAATAATTGTTGTAATAAAATTAATAGCTCCAAGAATAGAAGAAATTCCTGCTAAATGCAGAGAAAAAATAGCTAAATCAACTGAAGATCCTCCATGAGCAATATTGGAAGAGAGCGGGGGGTAAACAGTTCATCCTGTTCCAGCTCCATTTTCGACAATACTACTTGAAATTAAAAGGACTAATGAGGGGGGTAAAAGTCAAAATCTTATATTATTTATTCGAGGGAAAGCTATATCAGGGGCTCCAAGCATTAAAGGAACTAATCAATTTCCAAACCCTCCGATTATAATAGGTATTACTATGAAAAAAATTATAATAAAAGCATGGGCAGTAACAATAGTATTATAAATTTGATCATCTCCAATTAAAAATCCTGGGTTTCCTAATTCTGTTCGAATAATTAAACTTAGGGATGTACCAACTATTCCTGCTCAAATACCAAAAATAAAATATAAAGTTCCAATATCTTTATGGTTAGTAGAAAAAAGTCATTTTCGCTAAGTAAAATGGCTGAGGTACAAAGCGATAAATTGTAAATTTATTAACGAGAAATTCTCTTTTACTAAGTCTTATAGTCATAATTTGATATAAAATTGCAAATTTTATGGGGTATAAAAAATACTAAGGCTTAAAGAGATTTCTTTATAAATAATTTTGAAGATTATTAGTTTAAATTAACTTAAAACCTTAAAGAAAAAATAAGGTTCTAAAAATTATTCCTAATAATGAAATTAAACTAAAAAAATTAATTAAAATTAAAAAATTATTTTTAATAAAAATTTTAAATCATTTAAATTTAAAAGAAAAAAATATAAAAGAAGAATAAATAATTCGAATATAAAAAATTAATATAATTAATCTTATTATAATAAAAAAAAAAGAAATAATATATAATTTACTTAAAATTAAATAATTAATAATTAATCATTTAGGGAAAAATCCTAAGAATGGGGGTAATCCTCCTAAGGAAAGAAAATTAATTATAATTGAAAATTTAATTGAAAAATTAATATTAAAATTAAATATTTGATTAATAAAAAAAATATTTAATATATAAAATAAAAAACATATGATACTAATTAAAAATCTATAAAAAAAAAAATAAATTATTCATAAATTTTCTCTAATTATTAAAGCAGATAATATTCAACCTAAGTTATTAATTGAAGAAAATGCCATTAATTTACGTAATGAAGTTTGGTTAAATCCACCTACAGCTCCAATTAATACATTAAAAATTATAATAATTATTAAAAAATTTATATTAAAATAATATGATAATAAAATTATGGGGGTAATTTTTTGTCAAGTTATTAAAATAAAACAATTTATTCAAGAAAGACCTTCTATGATATTTGGGAATCAAAAATGAAAGGGGACAGAACCTATTTTTATTAATAAAGAAGAATTAATTAAAATTGAAATTAAATTATTAAAGAAAAAATTTTTTATTAAAAATAAACTAAAAATAATAGAAAATAAGAAATTAATAGATGCAATAGATTGAGTTAAAAAATATTTTAAAGAAGCTTCAGAATTTATTAAATTATTAGAATTGGAAATAAGGGGGATAAATCTTAATAAATTAATTTCTAGTCCAATTCAGCATCCTAATCAAGAATTGGATGAAATTGAAATTAAGGTTCTAAAAAATAAGGTAAATAAAAAAAATATTTTATTAGAGTTAATAAAAAATAAAATTTAAAATAAAAGAAAAATCTTTAAGAATGAATTGTCATTTAAATATATTTTAGTGTAAGATGCACAATAATTTTTGAAATTATTAGATATAGTTTAATTCTATAAAATATAATAAAGGTAAAATATTACATAATTTATTCTATCAGAATAATCCTTTTTATCAGGCACTTTATTTTTAAAAAAAAGGGGATTCCTTTATATTTGAGGTATGAGCCCAAAAGCTTTATTTAGCTTATTTTTAA